TATCTATCCAGCAGTTGATCCTTTAGACTCAACGTCAACTATGCTCCAACCTCGGATCGTTGGCGAGGAACATTATGAAACTGCGCAAAGAGTTAAGCAAACTTTACAACGTTACAAAGAACTTCAGGACATTATAGCTATCCTTGGGTTGGACGAATTGTCCGAAGAGGATCGTTTAACCGTAGCAAGAGCGCGAAAAATTGAGCGTTTCTTATCACAACCCTTTTTCGTGGCAGAAGTATTTACCGGTTCCCCGGGGAAATATGTTGGTCTAGCGGAAACTATTAGAGGTTTTAAATTGATCCTGTCCGGAGAATTAGATGGTCTTCCTGAGCAGGCCTTTTATTTGGTAGGTAACATCGATGAAGTTACTGCGAAGGCTACAAATTTAGAAATGGAGAGTAATTTGAAGAAATGACCTTAAATCTTTGTGTACTGACCCCGAATCGAATTGTTTGGGATTCAGAAGTGAAAGAAATCATTTTATCGACTAATAGTGGACAAATAGGCGTATTACCAAATCATGCGCCTATTGCCACAGCTGTAGATATAGGCATTTTAAGAATCCGCTTTAACGACCAATGGGTAACGATGGCTCTGATGGGTGGTTTTGCTAGAATAGGGAATAATGAGATCACTATTTTAGTAAATGATGCGGAGAAGAGTAGTGACATTGATCCCCAAGAAGCCCAGCAAACTCTTGAAATAGCGGAAGCTAATTTGAGGAAAGCTGAAAGCAAGAGACAAACAATTGAGGCAAATCTAGCTCTCAGACGAGCTAGGACACGAGTAGAGGTTATCAATGCGATTTGATAACTAGTTGGTGCGCCCGATATAGAATAATCCAAAGAATTTCTGTTTATACACCCTATTTTTTTTTATTCTACCAATTGAATCCAATTAAATTCAATCAAGCGGAATCAGATTCTGATGGAAGGAAAAAGAAAAGGTTCAAGTTTCAATTCGAAAAGCAAAGCAAATAGGATAGAAAAGAGACAAAATCAATAGTCAAAAAACTTATTAGATACCATTGGCCGTGGTATCTAATAATTTCTACCTACTATTGGATTTGAACCAATGACTCCCGCCGTATGAAAGCAATACTCTAACCACTGAGTTAAGTAGGTCATTTATCATTATACCAAAAAACAAAAAGAGATCCATCACATCCCATCGATGTAGTCTAAATCCAATAGACTTCTAAGCAATACCAATCCAAAAGATCAAAGAAATATGGTGTGGGATCATAGAATATTCATCTTGACAAGAAATTATCTACATAATATGATAAAATATGTATCACAAGGACAAGGGCTATAGCTCAGTTAGGTAGAGCACCTCGTTTACACGTGCGCCAATGTTTTTCAGGGGAGTCCATCGTGCCATCAAAGGAATTGATCTTTTTGAGAAATCAATGTCTGACTCTGTGGCTTGTAGGGAACAAAACAAGAGAACAATAGCCTGACAAATGTCTCGGTCCGATTCGGGTGACTTTTTAGGAACCAAAAAGAATCCGTCATCGATTTGAGATATTGATAAGGTGAATACTTAGTCTATTCAATGCTAGGCATAATGAGTATAAGGACTTCAAAAATTCTCTTTTCGTTCTATGAATCTTACGGCGTATGAAGTTTCATATGTGATTCTTTAATCAGGATGATAGAGACTCCATTTAGTTTAGGTTGATCTAGGCCATAAGCAGACCTACGTCAAGATAACCCTTCTTTGACACACTTTGGGAGTGCTCCTATATCGGAATCAAAATAATGAATTAGAGCACATGGAGCCATTTCCTTATTTTTCTGTCAAGAAAAAATTTGGTAGACTAACTGATATTGCTATCAGTTAATGAAAGAGCCCAATGCAAAAAAAAATGCATGTTGGGTCTTTGAAAGAGTTCGAATCATTTTGATAAGAATTAGTTCGATCTATTTTACCGAGAAGGTCTACGGTTCGAGTCCGTATAGCCCTATACTAATCTCAAATAATAATAATAAACATAATTCGTAAACAGATTCTATTCTATATATAGAATAGAATCAAAACAGATTGAATTTTGAAGATTCAAATTCTCAATTCGAAAAAAAAAAATAAGAATTTTCTTTTGAATTCCTTTGATTTAGACAAATCCGAAGCGAGGTGAACACAAAAGGGTTTTGTTTGTTTTGTTTGGATAAAAGATTTATACTATATTGAAATAAAATCGAAGAAGGTGTAATGAAAATAGGATTCCAATCGAGAAATTTTAAAACGAAACATCACAACAAACAAACCAAACTTGCGGTTCCGATCAAAATGAATTGTTGTTTTGATTAACATTAACCAATTATCGATGACTTGACAATGAATTCCAATTTGAATCAACAACTTTTGTCTATTTTCCACATTTTTTTTTTCACATTCATAGGAGTTCGGCTATGTTTCTGCTTTACAAATATGATATTTTCTGGGCATTTCTAATAATATCAAGCGTTATTCCTATTTTGGCATTTCGAATTTC